TTGCGTGTTGAAATAGAACCTTAATTTATTAGTTAGTTATTAGACGAGATTTTACGAAAAAATTCTTTCTAGGAAAGAACAAAAATTTCTTTTTTTTTTTTCAAGATATAGGAAAAACCACCTTTTATCCTTTTAGAATAAAAAGGGATTCCATCCTATTCATATATAGTGAAGTCTTACCCCCGGATTCCCACAAAAAGAGAATCCTTTTTCACACTTCTTAATTAGAAGTGTTAGAAGTGATTGAATTTCAATGTTTAGTCTGATAGGAAATAAGATATTCAAATACAAATAAAGAATTGTGGATCTAATGACTATTCATCTATTCTATTTTTATGCAAATAGGGGCAAGAAAACTCTATGGAAAGATGGTGGTTTAATTCGATGGTGTTTAAGAAGGAGTTAGAACGCAGGTATGGGCTAAAGAAATCAACGGACAATCTTGGTCCTATTTCAAATACTAGTGAAAGTGAAGATCCGAATAGAAAAGGCAGGGCTAAAAACATTCATAGTTGGAGGGGTCCTGACAATTCTAGTTACAGTAATGTTGATCGTTTATTTGGCGTGAAAGACATTCGGAATTTCATTTCTGATGATACTTTTTTAGTTACGGATAGTAATGGAGACAGTTATTCTATCTATTTTGATATTCAAAATCAGATTTTTGAGATTGACAAGGATCATTCTTTTCTGAGTGAACTAGAAAGTTCTTTTTCTAGTTATGGCAATTCTAGTTATATGAATAATGGATCTACGAGTGAAGATTCCTTACACAATCGTTACGTGTATGATACTCACTCTAGTTGGAATAATAACATTACTAGTTGCATTGATAGTTATCTTCAGTCTCAAATTTGTATTGATACGTCCATTGTAAGTAATAGTAGTGACAGTTACATTTGTAGGTGCGTTTTTGATAAACGTAGAACGGGTAGTGAAATCGGGGGGTCCAGTATACAAACCCTCACGAAGAGTAGTGATTTAACTCTAAGAGAAAGGTCTAATGATCTCGATGCAACTCAAAAATACAAGCATTTGTGGGTTCAATGCGAAAATTGTTATGGATTAAATTATAAGAAATTTTTGAAATCAAAATTGAATATTTGTGAACAATGTGGATATCATTTGAAAATGAGTAGTTCAGAAAGAATCGAACTTTCGATCGATCCCGGTACTTGGGATCCTATGGATGAAGACATGGTCTCTCTGGATCCCATTGAATTTCATTCGGAGGAGGAGCCTTATAAAGATCGTATTGATTCTTATCAAAGAAAGACAGGATTAACTGAGGCTGTTCAAACAGGCGTAGGTCAACTAAATGGTATTCCCGTAGCAGTCGGGGTTATGGATTTTCAGTTTATGGGGGGTAGTATGGGATCCGTAGTCGGGGAGAAACTAACCCGTTTGATTGAGTACGCTACCAATCAACTCCTACCCCTTATTATAGTGTGCGCTTCGGGAGGGGCGCGCATGCAAGAAGGAAGTTTGAGCTTGATGCAAATGGCTAAAATATCGTCTGCCTTATATGATTATCAATCAAATAAAAAGTTATTTTATGTATCAATCCTTACATCTCCTACTACTGGCGGGGTAACGGCTAGTTTTGGTATGTTGGGAGATATCATTATTGCCGAACCCAATTCCTACATTGCATTTGCGGGTAAAAGAGTAATTGAACAAACATTGAATAAAACAGTACCCGAAGGTTCACAAGCGGCTGAATATTTATTCCAGAAGGGCTTATTCGACCTAATCGTACCACGTAATCCTTTAAAAAGCGTTCTGATTGAGTTATTTAAGTTCCACGCCTTCTTTCCTTTGAATTCCAATTCAATCAAGTAGAGCGCACTAAGTTCCATTTCTTTCTTTGTAGCAAACAAGTAGTTAGCTTTTATCGGAATCAAAGTAAATAATAATGGATTTTTCTTAGGTGATCTAAAATCTAATTGTAGAAACACTCAAAAGTTGAGGATAACTCTTTTTTTTATCTAGATTCCCGATTCCTAATTAAGAAGTCTCTATCAACAAGATAAAAGCGCGAGTTCTTCCTTTGGTGAAATTAGGAAAATTCAATCAATATAGATATTCAATCAATATAGATAAAGATAGATGTATAGTTTTGTATCTTTCTCCATCTCCCGAAAATCCTATTTTCACTAAAAATCCCGGTTGTGTCGCATTAGAACGAATCTTTCGATGATTCGTAAGAAACTCTTTCTTTATTAAATTAGAAGACAAGAACAAAACACAAAGAAATGAAGAAAAATAAGAAAGTTGATTATCCTATGTATCTTTCATGTAGAAAGATGAATAAGTCCATTTATTTAGTTCTACATTCCTTGGACTTATTCTATATACTCACTTAGATATATAGATACTTAATATCTCTACTAAGTATTTTCAAATTGAATTAATTCATAATAATTCCAATTCTTAATTATAATTAGTAGAAATATAAAATATGATATTAAAAAAAAATAACAGGTACAAACAGTAAACCGAGGTACCCATTTTATGATAACTTTCAATTTTCCCTCTATTTTTGTGCCTTTAGTAGGCCTAGTATTTCCGGCACTTGCAATGGCTTCTTTATTTCTTCATGTTCAAAAAAACAAGATTGTTTAGATCTGAGGGGACCCAATCCAATCTCATCCTTTTTTTTTTTTTTAAGTTAGACTTGTAGCATAACACAGATATTTATTTTGGGAAATATGGTATAACATGGGATTTCCGTCGAACATAAAGGAAAAAGCTCTTATGCCTACAGAAAACGATCTGTGGGTAAATTAATTCTAGCTAGTTTCAAATAGATCGGAATCGCTGGATGCCTAAGATGTAAAGTTGGTGGATCTCTATGTATATCAATATGTATATTGGGATCATATGAAGGGTATGTTATTATTTTAGATCTAACCAATTTGATGAATTACTCCTAAAGGTTCACATCAAACTAGTGCTAGTTCACATCAAACTAGTGCTAGTTGATGAGAGTTCCTTCGGAAACAAAAAAAGTAAAGCCAAAATCATTTGGGGTATTCTCTCAATTCCAATAAAATGCAATCGGATCAAGTATGAGTTGGCGATCAGAACATATATGGATAGAACTTATAACGGGGTCTCGAAAATTAAGTAATTTTTGCTGGGCCCTTATCGTTTTGTTAGGTTCATTAGGATTCTTATTGGTTGGAACTTCCAGTTATCTTGGTCAAAATTTAATATCTTTTGTTCCGTCTCAGCAAATCCTTTTTTTTCCACAAGGGATCGTGATGTCTTTCTACGGGATCGCGGGTCTCTTTATTAGTTCCTATTTGTGGTGCACAATTTCATGGAATGTAGGTAGTGGTTATGATCGATTCGATAGAAAGGAAGGAATAGTGTGTATTTTTCGTTGGGGATTTCCTGGAAAAAATCGTCGCATATTCCTCCGATTCCGCATAAAAGATATTAAATCCGTTAGAATAGAAGTTAAAGAAGGTATTTATGCTCGTCGTGTCCTTTATATGGACATCAGAGGCCGGGGAGCTGTTCCCTTGACCCGTACTGATGAGAATTTGACTCCACGAGAAATTGAAAAAAAAGCCGCGGAATTGGCCTATTTCTTGCGCGTACCAATTGAAGTCTTTTGATAAAACTGGGCGAACGAGTGCTTTCTCAACCAACAGGGGGGAAAAATGCAAGAATCCTCTTTTGTCTATAACTTAACTGAAGTTTCGTCAGAACGTTCAGTCAAGCCACAGCCGACGTATATGGAACAACCATAAAACAAAACTCTTTTTTGTGATTTTTTATGCGTATCCAAATCCATGTAATTCAAACAAGTAAGAAATTGAACTACTAGATTGAATTCATCTCATATATCAAACGATTTTGAAAGAAAAAATATTTGATCGCATAGCATAGAATCGACAAATGAAGTGGGGTAATTCAAAATTCACAGGTGAAAAATGGCAAAAAAGAAAGCATTCACTCCTCTTTTGTATCTTGCATCTATAGTATTTTTGCCCTGGTGGATTTCTCTCTCATTTACTAAAAGCATGGAATCTTGGGTTACTAATTGGTCGAATACTGGTCAATCTGAAATTTTTTTGAATGATATTCAAGAAAAAAGTATTCTAGAAAAGTTCATAGAATTGGAGGAAACCCTCTTCTTGGACGAAATAATAAAGGAATACTCGGAGACACATCTACAAAAGCTTCCTATAGGAATCCACAAAGATACCATCCAATTAATCAAGATAGACAATGAGGATCGCATCCATACGATTTTGCATTTCTCGACAAATATAATCTGTTTTGGTATTCTAAGTGGTTATTCTATTTTAGGTAATGAAGAACTTCTTATTCTTAACTCTTGGGCTCAGGAATTCCTATATAACTTAAGTGATACAGTAAAAGCTTTTTTTATTCTTTTATTAACCGATTTATGTATCGGATTTCATTCACCCCATGGTTGGGAACTAATGATTGGTTCTGTCTACAAAGATTTTGGATTTGTTCATAACGATCAAATTATATCTGGTCTTGTTTCCACCTTTCCAGTTATTCTCGATACTATTTTTAAATATTGGATTTTCCGTTATTTAAATCGTGTATCTCCGTCACTTGTAGTTATTTATCATTCAATGAATGATTGATAAATGATCCAATTTAATCCAATTAGAATGTTTCTTACTTTGTAGTTCTACATAAGCATTAAAAACTTTCTAGCCGGGGGGTTTTCATTCCTATAGTATTCCAGTAAAATGATTCCAGTAAATAGCAGAATAGTGGATAGGGAACTATACTAGTGACCTACCCAATTTATTGTAGAAATTTTCGGATCAATGATTAGACCATGCAAACTAGCAATACTTTTTCTTGGATAAAGGAACAGATTACTCGATCTATTTCCGTATCGCTCATGATATATATCATAACTCGGACATCCATTTCAATAGCATATCCCATTTTTGCGCAGCAGGGTTATGAAAATCCACGAGAAGCAACTGGGCGTATTGTAT